GTAGGGAAAACGGAATTTCCACAATGACTGCAAATCCCTCCGATATCATTTGAGAATACAAATTTTTGTTGTACCCAAAAAATTTATTTTGATTCGAATCATTAACGGAAATAATAAAATGATTCTGTTGATACATTCGACTAATTAAACGTTTTATAATTAGTAAACTAGATTTCTTGTCATAACCTACATTATCCAACAAAACGGATCTATTTAAACCACGATCATGAGCAAGTGCATAAATATACTCCCGAAAGATAAGTGGGTATAGGAAGTCATGTTGCTGAGATCTATATAATTCTAAATATCCTTGAAATTCTTCCATTTAAAATTCAATTTGAATCAGAAAAGAAATAGGTGATTTATTGGGTTATCAAATGATACATAGTACGATACAGTCAAAACAAGGTATTTATATTATAGTAAGAAAAAATTAGATACCTCGGAAACAAGTCAAACTCATCAACGGACTCTCCAGACCCTCCCTTTCCATATAATAGATTTATGTTCATTTATAGGATAACAAGATAGTTAGAAGCCCTTTATTTTATCAATCCAATCGCTCTTTTGATTTTGAAAAAAAAATCTCTTTATCAATATACTGCCTTCTTCTACACATTTATCTCTACCCCATAAAGGGGGAATAGCTAATAGTTAGGACTCATAAGAAATTTCTAATCCACTCATCGGAAAAGCTTTTCCCGCATCAAGCACTAATATATTTTTAACGTCTAATTAGATGGGGTAATCATTCAAAAATGAAGAACAGAAGCTCGTTACTTTTTATTTCCCTAGAATTGGAACCTCTAGTAAGGCTCTACCCATTTATTCATTCGACCCCCCCAAAAAATTCTTTTTTAAAAATTGAATTTAAACAATTGAAATAAGATTTTGGACCTATTCAGTAAGAATGAAATATTCTCAGAATTATCCTACGACATGCTGCTTTTTCCATTCATTCCTTTCAGGATCAGTCGTGGTCTTACAAACTCTACCGATGGTATGGACGAATCTGTTGCTTCATACAAATGTGTAAAAGATGCTAGCCGCACTTAAAAGCCGAGTACTCTACCGTTGAGTTAGCAACCCAAATAAACAAATTAGAATGTGTAGATACAATCAGAATCCCAATAAATAACGAAATTGAATGGTACAACACAATCAAACCATTAAAAAAAAAAAAAAATGAAAAAAAAAACTCTAACTGAACATAATAAAAATGAACAAATCCGACGAAAATACAAAAAATTCTCAAATAAAAGATAAAATCAAAGATTTTCAAATATTTATAGACCGCCTCTTGTCTCTCTTCTCTTATATTATCCATTAATTAGTATATATCGAGTTTAATTGATTAAAATCTTAATCAAAAAAGACTTCTTGTATGACAGAAAATATAAGAGCCTATTATTTGAATGAAATAAAATCTATGGAACAGGGATAAATAGATCCATTTATCCACGATCGGATTATATTTATTTGATACACTGTTGTCAATATGAATATTGAGAAAAGCATACGTATACAAAAGAGAAAACAAATTCTAAATCGAACTAACAATTCCGATTTCAATCAATTAAAATGAATCAAATTCAAATTATTTAAATTGAAATATAAAAAAAACGAAGGACTTGTGTTGGATTGGCACTATATAATATAGGTGGAAGACTAAATTAAGGAAGACGGAGGAGAAGTAGAAAAAAAAAATGAGGTTTATTCAATAACTAAAATAAGCAGATTTAGTCCTTTGTTTTTTTTGTTCATAGAGTTCCAACGAAAACGGGGGTAATGTCAAATTTTTATGTCTATAGACCCCATTACTTCTACGTCATTTCTTATTTATTCACTTGATCTTTTTTTCTATATTTATTTTATTAATTGAATTTTGTTTGTTGATTAAGGCGAAGTTCCGTAAAAACCCCCGCCTTTTTTGAAATATCATGAACAGTTCCTGTAGGTTGAGCGCCTTTTTCAAGGAAGTATAGAATAGCAGGAACATTTAAATAGATTTGATTCTTTATCGGATCATAAAAACCCACTTTCCGAAGATCTCTTCCCTCTCGTCGGGATCGAACATCAATTGCAACGATTCGATAAATGGCTCATTGGGATAGATGAAGAATACCCCCCCTAGAAACGTATAAGAAGTTTTCCCCTCGTACGGCTCGAGAAAATTAGAAATTATGTCTATGTATAGAATTACAATATCAAATATATATCCATAAAATAAAATCATCAAATTAATTAGACTATTGATTTTAGTACTTTTTTTCTTATTCTTACCCAACAAAAAAGAAAATTAGTCGTATTTGCACCCTCATAACTCAAGTTGGATAACTCTGAAATAACTCAAAAGAGAAACCTTTTAGATATTTCATCTATTGAGCGGTCTCTAACCCTTTAATTGTTTGTCTTCTTTAGAATCCATTTTGATTCTTTTCTGATCTAGTTGTTAAGACAATTGAAAATGGTATTTCCTTGTTCCAGGATCTTTGCCTTGAATCATTGGGTTTAGACATTACTTCGGTGATCTTTAAATCCTTTCAAAACGGCAGCAACATACCATTTTTTGTGATTTCTTTCTGTCAAAGAATCATACGAATGTTTGATTCCTGCGTAATACACTTTCCTTGTGATTTGATCGAAAGAGTTTTACCAATTTCAACAAACTTTCCTTTTGAATTGGAAAGTTTCTCGAATAGGACCCTTTAAGTTTATGTATCGAAAATATACTTACGAAGCTGTTCCAATTTATTGATTGATACTAACCCTAGATTCTTGCCCCTGAAAAATAAATCAATACTTTCTACTCGAGCTCCATCCTATACTATATTATATTATATCATACCCCCCAAAAAAAGAGAGTTACAGCGGAACAGAACAAATGATGTCGAGCCAAGAGCACTTTCATTCCTATATAATATATAAAAAAATGGTGGATGTAAGACTCCACAGCGGATCATGTCCTTCAAGTCGCACGTTGCTTTCTACCACATCGTTTTAAACGAAGTTTTACCATAACATTCCTTCAGTTTGGAACCCATATGTAATTGATTCAATTATGGAATCATGAATAATCATTAGTTCGGATAGAGATTAATAGAATTTAATATTGGAAATTCTATAAAAATAATTTTTTTTTATTATTTCTATTTTCTTATTTATATTATTCTAAATTTGAGAATATTTTTCGATTATTGTAAAAATCAAATTAGTTAACTAAATTCTAACTAATATAACACGAATAAATAAATATAATACGAAGAAACAAGTTATTTTGAATCTGTATCTTCAAGTAACATAATAGCGGTAGCATAAATTCAACAATTTCACACTTCTTCAAGTACCAAGAACTCATAGGAGTTCGTTACAAAGATTGAATTGATTGAAAAATCTCCTATCCGATATAATTATTTGCATTTTGCATAACATAAAGTTTTACAGCAAGGACCTTTCGTTTTTTATCATCAGTAAGAGAGAGAGAAATTCATATTGGATTAAACCATCTGTGATTAAAAAAAGATAGATAAAAAAACACTGATGTAAGGGAGAAATTTTATGTTGTTATTTTTTCATATTTATACTGTAAAATCGTTTGCGTGTTATTTGAACTCAATTAAATTTGTGAAAAAGATATGATTCCGCGGATTATGAAAAAAAAAAATAATAATCACATTCTATACCAATATTCTACTCTTAATACAGAAGGCTGTTCGAAAAGGCAATCTTTTATATATATTTTATTATGATATATTTTATATATATAAAAAAAAAAAATTCGAAATATATTATATTAATAGAATGTTAATATAATGATCACATTATATAATAATATATATAGACGGGGTATGCTCTGGGACGGAAGGATTCGAACCTCCGAGTAGCGGGACCAAAACCCGTTGCCTTACCACTTGGCCACGCCCCATTTATTTCTATTCGACACTAATAAACACTAATATTGGTACGGGTTATTCGTCAACTCCAGTCTAAATATCTATTATTTCTAAAATGGATTACTAGAATTTTTATACATGTAGACTATACATGTAGACATAGAATTAAACTGAATTTATTGATCATTACATATAATTCAATTAAGATATTGTACGAAAGTATGATTTATTCTATTCTCTTTTGATTTGAGATATAGAAGGATTTTTGATTGGGTGAGTTCAAATCAAAGAAAGTTTTTTGGTCTATCTTATTTATTTTTATTCATTTTTTTTTTCGTCTATCAATAATACCCTATTTATAATAATAAAATATAATAATAAAAAACTCGATTCAATTTATTAATAACTCAATCAAAATAAATACAATTATCCCCAAAAACAAAATGTTTGTTATGCTTAATATTTTAAGTTTGATCTGTATCTACCTTAATTCTGCTCTTTATTCCAGTAGTTTTTTCGTCGCCAAATTGCCCGAAGCCTACGCTTTTTTGAATCCAATTGTAGATGTTATGCCAGTAATACCCCTGTTCTTTTTTCTCTTAGCCTTTGTTTGGCAAGCTGCTGTAAGTTTTCGATGATATTTTTAATAAAGTCCCAGACAAATTCATGATTTATTCGAAAAAAATTCGTGGAATTGATAAGATCAGATACGTCTTACACTCTCAATTCAAATATTGAAATTCTTGTACAACCGCGACAAATCCGGATCACCCCACTTTATTTCTTGGTGTCAAAATAAAAAAGGGTAGGGTATGTGGTATAAAAGTGGAGAATCTATTCTCTTTTTTCCTAAAAAAAAATCTTGGAGATTGTGTAATGCTTACTCTCAAACTATTTGTTTACACGGTAGTGATATTCTTTGTTTCTCTCTTTATCTTCGGATTCCTGTCTAATGATCCAGGACGTAATCCTGGACGTGAAGAATAAAAAATAAGGTTTTCTTTGCTTGATTTTAAACTGTTATTAGTAAGATTTTATCTATTCCATTTCTTTAACTATTTTAACTATATAGTTTTTAACTATATAATAAAAATAATATAATAAAAAAGAGCTCGCGATAAATTCGAAAGAAAATGCCAAGTCATCAATGAAAACGGAAAGAGAGGGATTCGAACCCTCGGTACGAAAAACTCGTACAACGGATTAGCAATCCGACGCTTTAGTCCACTCAGCCATCTCTCCTCTCAATTGAAAAAGGATAATACTATGTTACATTATAAAAAATAAGGCTTGAAAACGCCCGTCATAGTATATACTCTTATTTTTTAATTTCGTGATTTCGTCCGAAGGGGCTTTTTAGTTCCACGGCCCGGCCTGGTCAGTACTTAGCCGGGCCCGCCCTTTTGTTCCAACAAATCATAAATCAAAAGATTTATTAAATTTGAAAAAAATAAATAAATAAAGAAAAAAAAAATTGCTTGTTATTGCGATAAACAAAAAGAACCTTTTCAATTTCTATGATATATAATCAAACGGTATCGAATCAAAGTGCCATTTCTTTCTTAGTTAGTCCTTTTATTCCGGTTTAAATAAGAAAAAGGGAACTCTCGTTTCTTGCCACAACCCATTTTTGTGTTATGGCTTAAGTTCGAGACAAAACCTCGGGCAAAAAAGCACTTGTTATTTAGTTATTTTATTTAGTTATTTTGTTATTAAAGTGAAATGAATCCCCCTTTCCTAATCTCATTAGGTCCTCTGATACAAAAGGTAAACGCTCTAGTTTTCATGATTCTTTTCTGATCTTTTGTTTTAGTTTTGATTAGGGTCGACAAAAGGTCCATTTATATACAATAATCGGATTGTAGCGGGTATAGTTTAGTGGTAAAAGTGTGATTCGTTCTATAACCCCTTATATAGTTAAAGGGTCTTTCGGTTTGATTAATATTCATTCCGAACAAAAACTTTAGTTCTTAAAAGGATTGAATCCTTTACCTCTCAATGAAAAATTCGAGGAAGAATATACATTCTCGTGATTTGTATCCAAGAATCAATTTAAAATTGAAAAATTGGATTATGAGATTACGAAACATAATTTTTTTTATTGGATAAATACTTCCAATTGAATGAGTATGAGTAAAGGACCCATGGATAAAGATAAAAAGTGTATTTCTAATCGTAACTAAATCTTCAATTTTTAATTTCGATAGGGGGAATTGAAGCAAAACAGCTATTAAACAATGTCTTTGGTTTACTAAAGACATCGATAAATTGTTTTAGCTCGGTGGAAACAAAATACTTTTCCTAAGGATTCTTTCAAATAGAAGTAGAGAACGAAGTAACTAGAAAGATTGTTAGAATATAAAACCCCTCCTTTCTATAGGGATCGTCTAGAAAGCGGGTTGTTCTGAATAGATTTAGACATAAAAGCTGACATAGACGTTATGGGTCGGATTTTTTTATTTCGTTCATGTCTGAATCTGGGAATTTATCCATCTTCCATAAAGGAGCTGAATGAAACCAAAGTTTCACGTTCAGTTTTGAATTAGAGACGTTAAAAATGATGAATCAACGTCGACTATAACCCCTAGCCTTCCAAGCTAACGATGCGGGTTCGATTCCCGCTACCCGCTTTTACTTTATCATTATAATCTTTAATATTCTAAAAATGAAATATTAATATTATTAAAATATTAAATAAAAAAATTGAATGAATCGAATTAATGTAATGCATCATTGACTTGAATACTAAATTCTTGGAATTCTTTCAACTATTTTTCCGAACAAGAAATATGAAAATTGGAGTGAAAAGCGTCCATTGTCTAATGGATAGGACAGAGGTCTTCTAAACCTTTGGTATAGGTTCAAATCCTATTGGACGCAGTTTATTTCCATATATATATATTTTTTCTATTTCTATGTCACGAAAGATATGATATTTTGAATAACTTGAATAAGAGGCGCTCTTATTACATATTAATTATTTCTTTAATATATATTAAAGAAATAATTAATATGTAATTTCTACAATTTCTTATAGAAATTCAAATTCTATATCAAATTATATAAATGAAATTGTAAATTAATGTACAATTATATAGTATAATTATATAGTATATAGTAGAAGTATATTAATAGTAAAATAGATACTATTTTTATTATTATTATAGAATATATTATTATTATAGAATATATATAGAATAAAAGATAGATAACTATATATAATAAATATAGAGTTTAAAGATTTTCGTTTTTATCTTTATATTAAGGATAACTTCTTATAAATTAAGAAATTTTTTTTAGTTATTTATTAAATTTAGAATTGATAATAAATAATAAAGTTTATTAGAAACTATAAAGTCATAAGATCATAATAGAAAAGCATATTCTAAAGATTATATAGAAAGCTTCTAATTAATAGAAAGATTGATCAAGATTCAAAGTAATCACTTTCTTTATACTTGTTCCTGAAGTAGAAAACGTTCCATCTGATCCTGAATAGCCTCTTTCAAAAGGATTTCCGCTTCCTCGGTAAATGTCTTGGTAGAAGATATGATTTCTTGGAACTGCGGTTTATTCGTTTTTAAATAAGTACGTAACTCAACAAGAA